TATTATTAGAGTAAAAAATAGTAAACTACGGTAAATTTTGGACGACAATTGATTAAATATTAAATATTAATAATTATTAGTTCTAATATTAATATTATATATACATTAATAAATAAATAATAATTATTAGTTCTAATATTAATATTATATATACATTAATAAATAAATAATAATTATTAGTTCTAATATTAATATTATATAAATAAGAGAGTAGATTTAATGTTAAATAATATATTATTATAATTTATAAAATAATTAATATGAATAAATTTATTTATTATATATAATAAGTTAATGTTATTCCAAACCCTCCCTAGGGTTAGGGAAGGTAGGGTTCTGGAATAATAAAGTATAAGAGGATTATAAAGAATTAAAAATAAACCATAGTTTTGGATAAATACAATTATAAAGTTTAAAACTTAAAGTGAACTTTTAGTATTGAATTTAATTTAACCCTTCATTAAATTATTTAGAATATTAAAATTCATAATCTACTTAAAATACCAAAATGAATTTTTAGTATTGAATTTAGTTTAACCCCCATTAAACTTTATTCGGAACTGTCAAAATTCCTAATCTACTTAAAATACCAAAATGAATTTTTAGTATTGAATTTAGTTTAACCCCCATTAAACTTTATTCGGAACTGTCAAAATTCCTAATCTACTTAAAATACCAAAATGAATTTTTAGTATTGAATTTAGTTTAACCCCCATTAAACTTTATTCGGAACTGTCAAAATTCCTAATCTACTTTAAATACTATACAACCCTATCCTTTAAATCCCTTTTTTTTTCCTTTCATACAAAAAAAGGGATTTAGTAGGCTAGTTTAATAGTTAATTTTATTGTGAAATGAAATTTAATTTTTACTAACCGTTACTTACATTAAAGTTTTATTTATTTGGGTAAATACCAAAATGAATTTTTAGTATTGAATTTAGTTTAACCCCCATTAAGGTTACCGTGGTTTAGTGTATATTAATTTATTAAGTTTGATTCTTGTTTATTTATTGGTTGGTTAAACAAATTATATGTATCATATTAAATAATTGTTATTCAGTAATTAGTTTTGTTTAGGAAATTTATATTTCTACAGTTATTTAATTATTATAGATTAATTTTGTGCCAGCATTCGCGGTTATACAATTTATATAAATTAATATTCTAAAATTATATTAGATTTGATTAAAGTATTTTTGGTGGAATTATAATTTTGTTGAGGGTGAAATTGTTCATTTTATTTGGGGTTGCCTAATTATTTTGTTAATAAATCAATTAATTTAAACTAGGATTAGATACCCTACTATTTTTGGTTTAAATTTCTATTTGAACATTAAAAGATTATTTTCTTTAAAATTCAAAGAATTTGGCGGTAATTTATAATCTTTTTAGAGGAACCTGTTTTTTAATTGATAAACCACGATATTTTTTACCTAATTTTTACTTGTATACCTCTATGATTTTAGGAATGTTATTTTAGTATATTTTCTATGTTTTATAATATTTAATTTTAGGTCAAGGTGCAGTTTTATTTAGGCAAAAATGGGTTACTTAAAATTTTAAATAGTTAGGATCTAAATTCATTTTGTTTGGTGAAATAGGATTTAATAGTAATTTTAATTATTTAATTAAATTGAAATTAGCACTAATTTATGTACATATCGCCCGTCATTCTCTTACAATGAGACAAGTCGTAACAAAGTAGGTGTACCGGAAGGTGTAGCTAGAAAGGTATATTATTAATATTCAGATTGTAGTTTATATGAAAATATATTTGTTACATAAATAAGAAAAATAATGATTGTTCATTCTGAGTTTAAATGATTATTTTATATTTATTGTAATTAATATTATTGCTTATTTTTTAGTGTGTATTAAAATAATTTTTTGTTTATAACTGTGAAGGGTTTATATTAAATAGAAATGTATATTATGTAGTACCTTTTGTATCAGGGTTAATTTATTATTAAATTTATTTATTAGTCTCGAATTAAAGTTATTTAGAATTTTTTTATTTTTAATGTAGCAAAATTATTTAAAAATTAATTTTAGTAATTATAAGTTAATCGTACTTTAAATATATCTAGTTTTTTTAGAATTAAATTTAATTTAGGGTTATTTTTTAATCTTATATAATTAAGGATAAGCTTAATTTTTGGTTAAAATTTTACTTAAATTATTTTTATTAATTTTAATATTTTTTATTTAGTTTTTAATAAATTTGAATATTTATTTATAATTTAATTTTATTTATCTTTTTATTTAAATTTTTTAGTTAATTTTTATTTATTATTGTTAATGATTAAATTAGTATAATTTTTATATATTATTTTATGAACTCGACAACATTTATTTTCAACTGTTTATCAAAAACATTTCTTTGAGTATTTATATTTAAAGTATTTTCTGCCCTATGATTATAATTAAATGGCCGCAGTATTTTGACTGTGCAAAGGTAGCATAATAATTAGTTTCTTAATTGGTAACCAGTATGAATGAATTAATGAAAAATTAGTTTTATTAGTAATATAATTATAATTTAATCTTTTAGTTAAAAAGCTAAGGTTTTTAGTTGGGACGATAAGACCCTATAGAACTTTCATATTATTATTTAAGCAAAATTTTAGTTAATTATAATTATATTAATTGCTTGAATCTTATATTTTTACTGGGGTGGTGAATAAATTATGACTTTATTTTTAAAATTTATTTATTAATATTTTTATTGATCCAATTGTTTTGATTAAAAGATTAAGTTACCTTAGGGATAACAGCGTAATTTTAGTGGGAAGTTCATATTTATACTAAAGTTTGCGACCTCGATGTTGAATTAAGATTAAGTTAAGAGGTAGTTTTTTTAAATTTAAGTCTGTTCGACTTTTAAATTCTTACATGATTTGAGTTCAAACCGGTGTGAGCCAGGTTGGTTTCTATCTAAGTTTATGGTTAATTTGATTAGTACGAAAGGACCATTAAATTCTATCTTATAGTTAATTTTGAATAAAATTGAATTGGCAGATTAGTGCATTAAATTTAGAATTTATTAAAGTAATTTATTTTACATTCAGTTATTTATTTCCTAAGATTTGTTTTTTTATTAATTATGGTGATAGTGTCAGTTGGGTTTTTTACTTTATTGGAACGTAAGGTATTGAGATATATACAAATTCGTAAAGGTCCTAATAAAGTGGGGTTCATTGGTATTATACAGCCCTTTAGTGACGGATTTAAGTTATTTTTAAAGGAGAATATTTTTCCTATAAATTCTAATTATTTAATTTATTATTTATGTCCTGCTTTTAGTTTATTACAGTCTTTATTTATTTGATGTTTATTTCCATACTATATTAATAGTATTAATTTTTCATTAGGGTTTCTTTTTTTTTTGTGTTGCTCAAGACTGGGGGTCTATGGGTTAATCATTTGTGGTTGGTCTTCTAATAGAATTTATTCTATTCTAGGTTGTTTACGTAGAGTAAGTCAAGCTATTTCTTATGAAGTAACTTTGTCATTAATTTTATTTTGTTACTTTTTTGTTTTGAATAGATATAATTTGGTGGATTATTGTTATTTTCAAACAGATATTTGGTTTATATTTTTTTCTTTACCAATTTTTTTTTGCTGGTTATCTTGTTGTATAGCTGAAACTAATCGTTCTCCTTTCGATTTTTCTGAGGGTGAAAGAGAATTAGTTTCTGGGTTTAATATTGAATATGGTTCTGGAGGGTTTGCTTTATTATTTATTAGAGAATACTCTAGTATTATCTTTATATGTGTTATAACAGTAATTATTTTTATAGGGGGAAACTTTTATTCTTTTTTTTTTTATTTAAAACTAATTTTAATGTGCTTTTTTTTTGTGTGAGTACGATGTTCGTTGCCTCGGTATCGTTATGATAAACTTATGTATTTAGCTTGGAGGGTTTATTTACCTTGCTCTTTAAGTTACCTTTTGTTTTTCTTTTTTATTAAGTCCTATATTTTATACCATTTTTTTTTGTTAAGTTATTAAATTACCTCTTTCTAGTATTTTCAAAATACTTGCTTTATTAATTATAAGCTAAATAACTGAATTTAATTGATAATTAAATCTCATCTTTTTATTAATAGTGGATCGATAATAAAGTATAAAAAATAGATAAATGTTAAAATTAACCCTGTAGTTGTATAAGGTTCTTCTACAGGGCGAGCCCCAATTCAAGTTAATATTAATACTGTTGATACAAATATTCAAAATATGATTTGTCTTAATGGATAAAATATTAAACCTTTAAACTTTCTTTTATTTGTTAATGGTAATACAGTTAAGATTAAAATTGAAAAAAATAAAGCTAAAACTCCACCTAATTTATTAGGGATTGATCGTAAAATAGCATATGCAAATAAAAAGTACCATTCTGGTTGAATATGTACAGGGGTAACTATGGGGTTAGCAGGAATAAAATTATCTGGGTCGGATAACATGAAAGGTTCAGTCAAATTTAAAATGATTAGTATGAGTAATATAATGGAAAATCCTAATAGGTCCTTGATAGAGAAGTAAGGGTGGAATGGAATTTTGTCAACTCTTGAGTTTAACCCAATAGGGTTATTTGAACCTGTAGTGTGTAAGAAAAATAAATGGACAATAGTTAATATTGAAATAATGAATGGTAACATGAAATGTAGACTAAAGAATCGAGATAAAGTGGCGTTGTCTACTGAAAACCCACCTCAAATTCAATTTACTACTATAATTCCAATGTATGGAATAGCCGATAGTAAGTTAGTGATAACTGTTGCTCCTCAGAATGATATTTGTCCTCAAGGCAAAACGTAGCCTAAGAATGCTGTAGCTATAGTTATTAGTATGATAATAATTCCCATTAGCCATGTTTTAATGAACTTATATGAGCCGTAGTATATTCCTCGACCTGTATGAAGATACAATGCAACAAAAAATGCAGAAGCTCCATTAGAATGTAATGATCGGATTATTCACCCATAGTTTACGTCTCGTATGATGTGTCTAACTCTATTAAATGCTATTTCTACATTACTTGTATAGTGTATGGATAATAAAATTCCTGAGACTAATTGGATTATTAAACATAGTCCTAAAATTGACCCAAAGTTTCATCAATAAGATAAGTTTGTTGGGGCAGGTAAGTCAATTAGTGAATAGTTAACAATTTTAATTAATTCATTTTTTTTTTCGTAATGATTTATTCATTAGTTTTTAGAGCGAAGGGGGCCTTCATAATGTTTAACTATTTTAGTTACTACAATTATAGTTAATAGCAAGTAAATAACTATCATAATTGTAATCACTATTGATTTCTTATTATAAATTTTTCTCAATGAAAGTTGTTCTATGCTTATATTTAAAAGTAGCTGTGATTCCATAATTTGTAAATCATTTAATATTTCATCGATTAATATTATTATTAAAATCAATAAAAATATTAACTTTAAATTAATTTTAAATTTTTCGTTTGAAGCTAATCTTCTTATGTAAATGAAAATAATTAAAAGACCTCCAATCATTATTAAGAAAGTAATTATACAAATTCAAGAGTTAACTATTATTTTGTTAATTAATGTAATTATTATGAAAGTTTGGATTATTAGTAAGATACCTAGAGATATTGGTGTGTTTATCAAAGGAGCTAAACTAATAATGAATACTATGAATTTTATAAGATTTATTTTGATGTCAGTAGGTAGTTTATTAAAATATGAATTTTGGAGATTTAAGAAGCTTAAAGTTTTGCCCTACTGATGTTTTAAGGTATTAATCCAACTTTAATTTACAAAATTAATATTTTTATTAAACTATAAAAACTAATGATTTTATATTTTGTATGTTATTTGTTTATTATAGGTTTAGTTTCTTTGGTGATAATTCGTAAACATATATTATTATGTTTAATAAGATTAGAATTTATTGTTTTAAGTTTACTTTGTTTGATTTTAGCCTATGTTCTTTTATTTAATTATTCTTATTATTTATATTTAATTTGTATATGTTTTTATGTTTGTGAAGCTGTATTAGGATTGAGAGTTTTAGTTTCATTAATTCGATTTCATGGTAATGACAACTTAAACTCTATATTTATGTGATAAATGAGTATTATTATAACTATACTATTATTTATGACCCCTCTAGTAATATTAAATTTAAACTGAAATTTGATTTTATATTCAATTATATTAATAATGGTATTATTTAGTCTAATGGGTATTAATACATTTTTTAGAATATTAAGTTATAATTTTGGTATTGATTATATTTCTTACAGCTTAATTCTTTTAAGATTTTTAATTATTAGACTTATACTATTATCTTCTGTTAGTTTAACACCTTTATTTGTTATTTTAAATTTAATTTTGGTTCTAGTCTTGTTTATTATTTTCAGATCCCTAAATTTATTTATTATGTATTTGTTTTTTGAATTTAGATTAATTCCTTTAATTATTTTAATTTTAGGTTGAGGTTACCAACCTGAGCGATTGCTGTCAATTTTATATTTATTTTTTTATACTTTATTTGCTTCGTTACCTTTATTAATTATTATTATCTTTTTGTATTTAAACTATGGAAGTCTGTTTGTGTTATTTAATTATGGAATAAGGGATAGATTTATTATTCATTTTTTCATAATTTTTGCTTTTTTAGTAAAATTACCTATATTTATGTTTCATTTTTGGCTACCTAAGGCCCATGTTCAAGCTCCTATTTCTGGATCAATAATTCTTGCAGGTTTATTTTTAAAGATTGGAGGTTATGGGTTAGTTCGATTTATGTTTATTTATGAATTAATATATATTAATTATAGATATATTTGGTATTCCTTATCAATTTGAGGTTCAATTTTAGTTAGAATAGTTTGTTTCATGCAAGGTGATATTAAATGTATGATTGCCTATTCTTCTGTGTGTCATATGAATATATGCATTTTAGGGTTAGTAACAATAAATTACTGAGGTTTGTTAGGTTCATACCTAATAATAATTGGGCATGGTTTATGCTCTTCAGCTATATTTTGTATAGCTAATTTTGTTTATGAACGTTTATCTTCTCGGAGATTTTTTATTACCAAGGGTTTAATTACATTTATACCTAGTCTTTCATTAACTTGATCTTTATTTTGTTTTTTTAATATAAGATGTCCTCCAAGAATTAATTTTTTGAGAGAATTAATTATCATGTTGAGTATAATAAGATATTATTATTGATCTTTTATTTTTATAATTATAATCTCATTTTTAAGAGCTTGTTTCAGAGTTTATTTATTTAGATACACTTTTCAGGGTTCTTTTCATGATGGATATTCTTATTCTTGTTTAAATATTAAAGAGTATTTGTTATTATTAATTCATTTATTACCTATTTTTTTTATTGTTATTCTAATGGATATTTTTTTCTTTTAATTCAAGTAGTTTAATAAAAATAGTAGATTGTGGAACTTCAGATGTGAATTACCTTGAGTTTTGTTTAATAAAAATTATTATTTATGTTGATTTTTTATTATTTTATTTTTATCCATGATTTTATTTATAATTAGATTATACTATAATATAAAGTCCCTAAATTATTTTATTGAGTTTGAAGTGTTAAATTTTAATTCAGTAACAATGTGTTATATTATTTATTTAGATTGAGTTTCTTTATCATTTATGTCAGTTGTTCTTCTTATTTCATCTATAGTTGGTTTATACAGAAGTCAGTATATAGGTTATAAAGCTTTTACTTCTATTCGGTTTTTATATTTAGTTTTGGCTTTTGTTTTTAGTATATTGTTAATAATTATTAGTCCTAGAATAGTAAGAATTTTATTGGGTTGAGATGGTTTAGGTTTGGTTTCTTATTGTTTAGTAATTTTTTATAGTTCTGTAAAAAGATATCTTGCTGGAATAATTACATGTTTAACTAATCGTCTCGGAGATGTGGGGCTTTTAATCTCTATTTGTTGAATAATGTCCTATGGAAGATGACATTTTTTGTTTTATTCTCATATGTTTAATAAATATTTATACTTTTTAGTAATTATTTCTTGTTTTACTAAAAGAGCACAGATTCCTTTTTCATGTTGATTACCAGCAGCAATAGCTGCTCCTACCCCTGTATCTGCTTTAGTCCACTCTTCTACATTAGTAACAGCTGGGGTATACCTCTTAATCCGTTTTATAAAAAATTATAATTATAGTCATACATTAATTTTTATTAGAACTATAACTATGTTACTATCATCAATTTGTGCTTTATTTGAATTTGATCTAAAGAAAATCATTGCCCTTTCTACCTTAAGACAATTGGGTTTAATAATAACATCCTTATTTTTAGGACTAAATGAACTATCTTTCTTTCATCTTCTTACACATGCATTATTCAAGTCATTATTATTTTTATGTGCAGGTATTTTGATTTTTTATATAAATGATAATCAAGATATCCGATTGATAGGTGCAACTTGTGTAGGGACCCCCTATACAACTTGTTGTATAAATGTTTCAAGAATAGCATTATGTGGTATTCCGTTTATAGCTGGATTTTATTCTAAGGATTCTATTATTGAGTACTCTCTATTTAATGATTTAAATTTATTTTTGTTTATTTGTTTATATATAAGTTTAGGGTTAACAATTGGATACAGATTTCGCTTAATAAATTATTCAATAATTTATATAAATAAGTTTAATCCAATGTGTTTATTTTTAGATTCATTTGATAATATGAAACTTAGCATTGGGGTATTAAGTGTATTTTCCGTTATTTCTGGGGCAATAATCATATGAGTAATAAACTTAGACATAATATTTATAGTTATGCCAGTATACTTAAGGATTTTAACCATTATATTTGTACTAATAGGTATATGAGTTTCTTACGAAATGTCATTTCTTAAATGTTTACTTTCACTAAAATTTTATATATTTAATAGTTACATGTGATTTATATATAGACATTCTTTTCTAATATACAAGCTATTTTATAATAGTAGATTTATTCTAATTAATACTTTATTAAATTGGGGTGAATTTTACGGTGGTTCTGGGTTATCGTTTTATCTAATAAAACTATCTAATTCAATTCAACTATGAATATTTAATAGATTAAGGACTTTTTTACTATCATTTTTATTGTGAATTGTTATTATTATTTGTTTGTGTAGCTTATAATAGAGTATAATATTGAAGCTATTAAGGAAAATTTTTTCTCAAACAATCCTTTAAATTATAAAAAATATTTATCTTTTTAATGAAAATAAAATGTTTTGAGTTAAACTAAACGGATGAAAGAGACAAACGGAATTTAACCGCTTAAAAAATTAGTTAGCAGCCATTTTTTTACCTTACCTCTTTTAATTGGAAATTAAATTCAACTTTCTTATTAACATTAAGATACCTAACAATTTTGGTTTCAATTAAAACATGAAGAAATACTCCTTAATTTTAGGTCGAAACTAAATGTAAAATTTTACTTCTATGTTAAGGTTAACTTGACGAGTACCTTTTGAATGCAAATCAAATGTTATAATTAACTACAACCCTGTGTTAATTAGTTCAATTCAATATACCATTGAATCACTCGTGGTATAAACCTAATATTAATACAATAATAAATGTTAAAGAAGTAAATAATCAATACTTAGCTAAAGTGTAATTTAATGTATTAATTATAGGAACAATAATAATAATTTCAATATCAAAAATTAAAAAAATTACAGCAATTATAAAAAAATGAATGGAAAACGGTATTCGTTTATTGGATATAGGGTTGAAACCACATTCAAATGGAGTAAGTTTTTGAGTATCAATAATAGTTTTAAAACTTACAAAGATTAATAATAATAGAATTATTAAAATTAAAACTAAAATGACTGTAAACATAATTATAACTAAGTACAATATTCATTTTACAAAAAACCTATTAATTGGAAGTTAATTATACTTATTATACTAAATGAACAATTACCTCATCAATAGATTATTAAATATAAAAATAATCATACTACATCAACGAAATGTCAGTACCATGCAGAAAACTCAAATCCAATGTGGTGTTTCCTAGAAAAATGTAAGTTTCTTACTCGAAAAATTATTGTAATAATAAAAATAGATCCTACAATAACATGAATACCATGAAAGCCTGTTCTTATAAAAAAGGTTGACCCATACACTGAATCTGCTATACAAAATGGTGACTCAATATATTCATATAATTGTAAGAATGAGAAATAAATTCCTAATGTAATAGTGATTAATATTCTGTTCTTACATTGAGTTAAATTATTGTTTAACAAAGCATTGTGTGCTCAAGTTATGGAAACCCCGGAGGATAATAAAATTATAGTGTTTAATATAGGAACCCCTATAGGGTCAAAGGAAATAATACCTAATGGAGGTCATTGTATACCTATTTCAACTGAAGGAGATAAACTTCTATGAAAGAATGACCAAAAAAAAGAAATAAAAAATATAATTTCCGATAAAATAAATAAAATTATTCCTCACTTTAATCCATAAATTACTACGTTAGTATGAATACCTTGAAAGGTAGATTCTCGGACGACGTCACGTCATCATTGAACTATAATTATTAAAGTAACAATTATTCCTAAAAATATTAAATTTTGGTTTAACTTTCTTATCCACAAGATTCCACCTGATGTTAAACTTATAAGTCTTATAGATATAAAAATAGGTCAAGGTCTTTTGTCTACCAAATGAAAGGGGTGATTATTCATCTAAATTTCTCTAGAGTATAAATTTATTAATGTTATAAAAACATAAGATTGAATTAACGCTACAGCTGATTCAAATAATATAAGAATAATAAATACTGTTAAAGATAAAATTAATAAATAGCCAGATACATTAGACCCTAATAATGTTATTAATAAATGGCCCGCAATTATATTAGCTGTTAATCGGACAGCCAATGAGCCAGGTCGAATTAAATTTCTAATTGTTTCAATAATAACTATAAAGGGTATTAAAATACCAGGAGTCCCTACAGGGACAAGATGTATAAATATTCTATTTGTTTTATTAATTCATCCATAAATTATTAGTGATAATCAAATTGGTAAAGCAATAGATAGAGAAAACAATAAGTGTGAAGATGACGTAAAAATATAGGGTAATAGTCCTATAATATTATTATATAAAATTATGATAAATAATGTTATTATTATTAATAATGAGCCTTTATATGGTATAATTAATTTTAATTCCCTATTTAAGTAATTCATTATTAAACCAATAACAAAATTATTTTTATTAGTCAGCAATCAATAATTATGGGGAATAATTAAAAACATAATTAATGTTCTTAATCAATTTAATGATAGAATACCTGTGCAAGGATCAAAGGCAGAAAATAAGTTAGCTATCACTTTCAATTAAACTTTTTTAGGTTACAAGAAAATTCTTTTACAATTTTAATCTCAAAATTAAAATAAATTAAATTTATTATAACTAAGTAACACAAATTGAATGATAATATTAGTCTTAATCACCATATAGGGGATATTTGAGGCAAAAAAGAATATTTTTAAAATAATTTTAATTTGACAAATTAATGTTTTGATTAAACTAAATCTTTCATTAAGAATATTTGCTAAAATACTATAATTTGGTTTAAGAGACCAATACTTGCCCTTAAGTAACTTAATGAATAATTCTTAAGTCAATTAATAAAATTATTTAAATTTACAGATTCGATCACAATGGGTATAAAACTATGATACGCCCCACAAATTTCAGAGCATTGCCCAAAATATAATCCTGGTCGATTAACATAGATTCTAGACTGATTAATACGCCCCGGCGAAGCGTCTACCTTAGTACCAATAGAAGGTACTGTTCATGAATGAATAACATCTGAAGATGAAACTAAAACTCGGATATGAGTATTAAATGGTAAAACAACTCGATTATCCACTTCAAGAAGACGGTAATCGTTTATATTTAATTCAGTGACAGGTTTTATATAGGAATCAAACTCAATTTTTTTAAAATCTGAATATTCATATGATCAGTACCACTGGTGACCAACAGATTTAATAGTTATTAAAGTATTATTATTCTCTTCTAATAGGTATAAAATCCTTAAAGATGGTAGAGCAATAAAAATTAATATTAATGCAGGAATTACGGTTCAAATCAATTCAATTAACTGCCCTTCTAATAAAAATCGATTAATTAAGCTATTAATTAATAATGAAAGTATTATATAAAATACTACTACAGTAATTATAATAATAATTATTATCGCATGATCATGAAACATAATTAATTGTTCTATAATAGATGAAACACCATCCTGAAAAGAAAATTTTATTCAAGTTGCAATTTCTAAAAAAATATATAATACTTATATATGAATCTTAAATTCATTGCACTAGTCTGCCACTTTAGAATTTATTACTTTACTAAAAGAGGTAATTCAGAATAGGAATGCTCACAGGGAGGTATTCTTTGTAGTCATTCAATAGCACAAATATTTCTATTTAAATAAAGAGAAACACGTTTAGAAACTATTCTTTCTCAAATAATAAAAATTATTAATAATACTCTAATCAATGAAATAACTCTACCAATAGAAGAAACTATATTTCAACCTAAATATACATCTGGATAGTCTGAATAACGCCGAGGTATACCTCTTAGACCCAGATAGTGTTGAGGAAAAAATGTTAAATTTACACCAATAAATATAATAATAAACTGAATTTTTAATCATTTAGGATTTAAAGTTAATCCTGTAAATAAATTATATCATTGAATAAACCCGGCTATAATAGCAAAAACAGCCCCTATAGAAAGCACATAGTGGAAGTGAGCTACAACATAATAAGTATCATGCAGAATAATATCAATAGAAGAATTAGAAAGAATAATACCAGTTAAACCACCTATTGTAAATAAAAAAACAAATCCTGAGGATCATATTGTTAAAATACTCATTTTTAATGATACCCCATTTATAGTAGCCATTCATCTAAAAATTTTAATACCAGTAGGCACGGCAATAATTAATGTAGCTGAAGTAAAGTAAGCTCGAGTATCAACATCTATACCTACAGTAAACATATGGTGAGCTCAAACAACGAACCCTAATAATCCAATGGATACCATAGCGTATACTATACCAATATACCCGAATGATTCACACTTACCTCTTTCTTGACTAATAATATGGGAAATTAATCCAAATCCTGGAAGAATAAGGATATATACCTCTGGGTGACCAAAAAATCAGAATAAATGTTGGTATAAAATAGGGTCCCCCCCACCTGAAGGATCAAAAAATGAAGTATTAATATTACGATCAGTAAGTAATATAGTAATTGCCCCTGCTAAAACAGGTAAAGATAGAAGTAATAAAACAGCAGTAATTAATACTGATCAAACAAACAAAGGAGTTTGGTCAAAACTTATACCAGGTGGTCGTATGTTAATTACTGTAGTAATAAAATTAACTGCACCAAGGATAGAAGAAATACCTGCTAAATGTAAAGAAAAAATTGCTAAATCAACTCTTGGCCCAGAATGAGCAATATTGGACGACAATGGGGGGTAAACTGTTCATCCGGTACCAGCCCCTATTTCCACTATTGAACTAACTAATAATAAAGTCAAAGAAGGAGGTAATAGCCAAAAACTTATATTGTTCAGGCGAGGAAAAGCCATATCTGGAGCACCAATTATTAAAGGTAAAAGTCAATTACCAAAACCACCAATTATAATCGGTATAACTATAAAAAAAATTATGATAAAAGCGTGAGAAGTTACAATAACATTATATAATTGATCGTTATTTAATAAAGGGCCTGGTTGGCCTAATTCCATTCGAATAATCAAACTTAATATTATACCTACTATACCAGACCAAATTCCAAAAATAAAATATAAAGTACCAATATCTTTGTGGTTAGTAGAAAATAGTCATTTATTCATAAATTAGAATGTCTGATAAAAGTAATAAACTGTAAATTTATTTATGAATATTTATATTCTTCTAATATAAATTTTATAGTTTAATTAAAACATTAAATTGCAAATTTAAAAATGGGTAATACCTAAGATTTACCTCTAAAGTATTACCAACTTTGAAGGTTAACAGTTTAAATTAACTTAAAATCTTAGACATACTTAAATATTATGGCTAAAGGTAGTGTGAATAAATTAGTAACCAAAATAATTAACCCTAATTTAGATTTAATACAAAAGGTTCATTTTATTATTAAAGATGACAGGGACATTGAAGTAAAACATAAGCGGTTATAATAAAACATTACTAATAATGATATAAAGATTATTGACAAAGCAACAAGTCACTCATTTAAGAATAATGCCAACTCAATGGAAATTATTTTACCTCAGAACCCCATTATAGGAGGAATTCCTCCAGATGACAAAAGAAGAACTCAAATGGAAATCCTTATCTTATAATCAAAATTGTTTAGAACAAGTTGATTTAAATAATTAAAATTATTATTCTCAAAGATGTAAGTTAATAAAAATAAATTAAATGAATATAAAATTATAAAAATCAACCATAATGAAAAAACATCCTTCATAAAAATCATAAACCCCATGTTAAAAATAGAGGAATAAGATAAAATCTTACGTAATGAATTTTGATTTAACCCTAAAATAGACCCCACAGCTAAAGTATAAATTAAGATATAAATTAATTTTAAACTTAAAGTTATCAAAACCAATAAAGGCACAAGCTTAAGTGTGGTAAATATATTAGTTAATATGTAATAATTTAACCCCTCAATTATTCTTAAAACTCAATTATGAAAAGGAGCTACCCCCATCCTAATCAACATAGAGCAACCAATTAAAATTTCAATATTCATGTTAACCCCCATTAACATAAATATGACCCCCAGTATAAAAACGGATGAACTTATTCTCTGAATAATAAAATATTTTATAGATGCCTCTGATCTAATTATTAATTTAGAATTGATTAAAGGAATAAATGACATAATAGTAACTTCCATACCAATCCAAAGAATTAGTCATCTAGATGATGACAAGGAAAGGATGATACCAAATATTATAGTTATGAAAAATAAAGTGGATGTAGAATTTAAAATTATTAAAAAGAAGAAGAATTCACTTCTATACTTAGGGTATGAACCTAAAAGCTTAAATTAGCTTATCTTTTTATTGTAAATAAGTTTATGAAGAACACTAATATTTGAAATTAAAAGATCGAGTTTAACTCTCGAATTTACAACAAGAGTAAAAAATACATATATTATTACATCAAAATAAACCTTTTAGTCAGGCATCTTGTC